AAAAAGTTTTTTTTTCTTAATTAATTGTTTCCGATTCACCGGATCTTAGCTCTTTTGAAAAAGTAAATAAAAAATAAAGATATGCACTAACTTATTTAATAATTTATATTTATATTAGTATTTATTCTGAGTCTTTTCAAAATTGTTCAAATATGCAAAACAAGAAGTTACAATTGGTCAAATGATATAACCAAGTGACATATAACTTATAATAGGAAAGTAGGAAAATAAAAAATATTATTAATATTCATACAGCAAGTATAAAATTTTAGGCTAAAAAGAGTACTTGATGCTAATATGAATTAGAGGATTCACTAAGGTCGTTGGTCTAATGAAATAAAACCTCTTGATTTTAGTTAGTTTATTTAAACTCATTAACTAATTCATTATGGGATTTATTGTTTTCCATTTCAATCAAAACAATTTATTAGGAATATTTGGAAAGTTTATAAGATTATAGCTCTAAAATGAACTTTTTATCGAGCAAGGATAAAAAATGACTGAGATCCTTTTTTATCAAACTACATACCCTTTAACAGATTTTTTACTAGTCTCATTCGAGTTTTAAAGTTTAGGTGTATTTTTTTTTTTCAAGTTTTACTAAAAAAAGACTCAATTTATTAGGCAAAAGTTTACAAGGTATTTTATTACATGTAAATAAAATATAGAATGACTAAAATAAAGGTATTTTAGGTTCTTTATTTCTTTTGATTTCTATCCCATAGCAGATGAGATATAAACAACGAGAACTAATAGTTCAAAACCAAAAATTTTTGGTTTTACAAATAGTGTATGGAATCAAAATTTTGTTATTTCGAGTCATTTTTTATTTTCACGGATCTTTGACGTATCTAGATTTCTATGAAGAGAATCTTTTAGAAAAAAAAAATAGATAATGAAATAAGATAAGAAATAATAATTCGTTTTGAACAATAGATGTCTTTCACATCCAACTATAACAATGACTAACTTCTTCTTTTTTAAATGGCAGTTCCAAAAAAACGTACTTCGATATCAAAAAAGCGTATTCGTAAAAATATTTGGAAAAGGAAAGGATATTGGGCGGCATTAAAAGCTTTGTCATTAGGGAAATCTCTTTCTACCGGGAATTCCAAAAGTTTTTTTGTACGACAAACAAATAAGTCCTAAAATATTGGAATAATTTGAAATGGATTTGACTAAAAAAATTGGACCAGTAATTAATATCTCAGTAATTTGTTAATTTAATATTAAAGTGAATATAAAATTAACAATTGGCAGTTCCTATTCTAATCAATATGAAATAGACTCTTAATCTTATAAAAAGAATTCTTCTTTCTAAATTCTAAAAATAAAAAAAATAAATATATATAAATTTTTTATTTGATTTTTTTAGTATATTTTCATTCAGATTTTGGTGGTGGGGAGTCTTCTTTTCCCCATCGACCTTTAAAAGAATAAATAATGAAAAAATTTGATATTTATCAGGAAGGGCAGATAGAATATTTTTAGTTCAAATTAATTAATTGTTCAAACTAATCCATTCCGTGTTAAAGATTTTTGGATAACTTTCTGACTTCTTAATTTATTATATACTATATTTAATGTATTTTCCATATCTATCCAATTTTCAGCCCAATGAAAAATCAATGAATAATCAATAAAAGAACTTAATTGTTGAGATATTATTATATGTACAAGTGGCAATTTGGAGTAATCCAAAATAGACATATTTTAGATTCATTGATAAAATTTAGTTTGTGTTTCAAATTGAATTTATTAAATCAGATAAACCAGAAATAATGACAATAAAAGAAAAAAGTTTTTTAGTCTATCGAAGAATTCTATCGTTGCAAGAGTCGTATTTTAGAATCGGCTAAACTACGTCAAAGCCCTAAAACCAGACACCTTAAAGAAACTACTGAACCTTTAAATTGACTTTTTTGAACTCTTTTTTTTTATATCTTTACTAAAAAAAACTTATTTGAGTGAATTGACTTGTTCAATCTCGACGATTGAATATAAATAGGTTATTATGAGTTCGAGCAAGCCGCTATGGTGAAATCGGTAGACACGCTGCTCTTAGGAAGCAGTGCTAGAGCATCTCGGTTCGAGTCCGAGTGGCGGCATGCCATCTTCTAAAAGATATCAAATAGATCCTATAATTAAATTAAATTCCCAATTTCTATTTCTTAATTAATACGGGGGGATCCCCCGTTTTTTCATTTTTATGATATTTTCAACTTTAGAGCATATATTAACTCATATTTCCTTTTCTATTGTTTCAATTGTAATTACAATTCATTTGATAAGCTTATTGGGCAATCAAATTAGAAAACCATATTATTCCTCAGAAAAGGGGATGATAGCTACTTTTTTATGTCTAACAGGATTGTTAATAACTCGTTGGATTTATTCGGGCCATTTTCCACTAAGTGATTTATACGAATCCTTAATTTTTCTTTCATGGAGTTTCTCCCTTATTCATATAGTTCCTTATCCTTATTTCAAAATAAGAAAA